ATGTCTTATTCTTTTAAATAATCCATATTTGTAGCAATGAAATACTATTGTTCCTCCCCCAAATGATAAATGATTGATTACAAATATATATGATCCATATTCTCTATAAAGGACCGGAAATGCCTTGCTTACGTATCATTGGAAAGTGCATTAACATAAATACGGCAGTAAGAAGAGGTAATACAAAAGTATGTAAACTATAAAAACGAGTCAAGGTAGATTGTCCTACACTAGCACTTCCGCGTAATAACTCTACCAAAGACGATCCTATTACAGGAATAGCTTCAGGTACACCTGTTACAATTTTGACTGCCCAATAACCAATTTGGTCCCAAGGTAAGGAATAACCAGTTACACCAAAAGATGCGGTCAATACAGCCAAAACTACACCCGTAACCCAAGTCAATTCGCGAGGTTTTTTAAAACCACCAGTGAGATACACACGAAATACGTGCAGAATCATCATTAAGACCATCATACTTGCCGACCATCGATGAACTGATCGGATTAACCAACCAAAGTTAGCCTCAGTCATTATATATTGAACAGAAGCAAAAGCCTCAGTAACGGTCGGACGATAATAAAAAGTCATAGCAAACCCCGTCGCTACTTGGACTAAAAAACAAGTAAGTGTAATTCCTCCTAAACAATAAAATATGTTGACATGAGGAGGAACGTATTTACTAGTTATATCGTCGGCAATCGCCTGAATCTCAAGACGTTCTTCGAACCAATCATAGACTTTATTGAGATAGGTAAACCAAGGGAACTCCCCCCTGAGAACCGTATATGAGAATTTCATCTCGTACGGCTCAAACAGAAATACCCCAATACTGGTTGTAACGGAAACGGATATGTGTAATAGAAAGTTTGAAACCTCTTAACTTAATCCTATGATTCCAATCTTCTCTGAAGATAAGAAAAAGTAGAAATCCGAAAGCTATTCTTTGTGGTTATAATGCCAAAATCTCAAGTCGGCTCACTCGTCTTTATCTTGATCGTTACAGGCCTCTTGAATATTCTATTTACTTCATTTTTTCTTTTATTTGTGTTATTTTTTATTTGTGTGTGTAATGCGACTTTACTGCTGTCTTCTTTATTATTTGATAGGAATTCTCTTGTTAAGACCCTATGAATCAATTAAAAAAAACCTCAGATTCATACCAGAACCACGATGATTGAAAAAAAAACCTTTAATCTAAGCCCAAAAATTCCCTGAGTAAGAACTACTGGATCATCACATATTCAATGAATAGATATAATGAAAAAAATCCAAAGAAAGGTTTGTCCTTTGATCAAAATAAAGATAAGCGGTGGCGGTTTGAAAGAATCAAAATCTTTCGATTTATTATAACTTAACTTCTAACTCTTTGAAAAAGATTTTTAAGTCCGGTTGCGAGGTCTAAATATTAAGTATGAATCATAGTTCTAATACTTTCGAATCTATTTTCTATATTCCGTGCTCCAGATACTAGAATAAATATCTGATGGGGTAAAACCATCTCTATCAAGATGACAGATCTATTTTATGTTCTGTACTATCAATAGGATCAATTATAACAAGTCACACACTCATATTCCGGAAATACAGAAACAAAGAAATTCCACGGTCGAACTACCAAATCAAAAAGGAATGGGCTAAAAATCAAAGACCTAAATGCTTAACTTGACTTTCTATTGAAAAGCTAGTTAGTCGGTTCTTGTGAATCTAATTCATAGAAATTCCGTCCAGTAAAATGGACGAATTATAAATCTCCAAAATAATAGATAGAAATATCGCAAATAGAGCCATTGCAACACCCATCAAAGGAGTAGTTCCCCACCCCGGAGCTACTTTACCATATTCTGAATTCAATGGTTTCAATAAATCCCCTACAACAGTTCGTCTTGGACCAGATCTAGAACTACCGTCAACGGTTTGTGTAGCCATAAGTCCTATTTTTTATTCATTGAGATCTGTTGACTTTGTATACCATTCCGCTGTAAATAAAGGATCTTATCAGATCCATTGTGGTCTTGAAATTATATAATAATGGAAACAGCAACCCTAGTTGCCATCTCTATATCTGGTTTACTTGTAAGTTTTACTGGGTATGCCTTATATACTGCTTTTGGGCAACCCTCTCAACAACTAAGAGATCCATTCGAAGAACATGGGGACTAGTTGAAGTAATGAGCCTCCCAATATCTCAATATTGGGAGGCTCATTACTTCAATTGAGATAATTAAAAATCATTTCATCTTTTTAGTTGGAACTTTAGGGGGTTCTCTAAAAAAGATAGCGAAAAAAATTATTCCTAAAGTCGAGACTAAGAGGAATGTATAAACCAATGCTTCCATAGATTTGATCGTGGTTTACAATTATAGCTTTCATACCTGTTTTTGGGGGATCCTCTCCCGGATAAAGAAAAAGAAAGAACAAGAGTAAAACAAAATGCAATGATTCAAATCAAGATTTATCCGGTTCCCTATGTCAAATTCAAATCACAACAAAAACAAAATAAAATAAAGTCGAAAAGGAACAAAAGAATGTTCTATCAGACTACTTGTCTTCTTGTAGTTGGATCTCCAAGTTTTTGGAATGCTCCAAATTCTACTTGAGCATCCAAATCTGGGTCGATACCAGCAAAAACATCTCTGAATAAGGTTCTAGCACCATGCCAAATGTGTCCGAAAAAGAAGAGCAGAGCAAACGAAGCATGTCCAAAAGTAAACCAACCTCTTGGACTGCTACGAAAAACACCATCCGATTTCAAAGTAGCACGATCTAATTCAAAAATTTCACCCAATTGAGCACGTCTAGCATATTTTTTCACAGTAGCGGGATCACTATAACTGACTCCATTGAGTTCGCCACCATAGAACTCAACAGTTACACCTACTTGTTCGACACTATACTTCGATTCTGCCCTTCGAAAAGGAACATCGGCTCTAACAATTCCGTCTCCGTCTACCAAAACAACCGGAAATGTTTCAAAAAAAGTAGGCATACGACGTACAAAAAGTTCACGCCCCTCTTTATCTCTAAAGATAGGATGTCCTAACCAACCGACGGCTATTCCATCTCCATTGTCCATTGAGCCCGCTCTAAACAATCCCCCCTTTGCCGGATTATTGCCGATGTAATCATAAAAAGCTAATTTTTCAGGAATTTTAGACCAAGCTTCTGATAAACTTTGATTTTCGGCTAGCCCAGCACCAACTCTTCGATATATTTCTTGCTGGAAGTATCCCTGATCCCATTGATAACGAGTGGGACCAAACAATTCAATCGGGGTAGTTGCTGAACCATACCACATAGTTCCAGCAACAACAAAAGCTGCAAAAAAGACAGCAGCGATACTGCTGGAAAGGACGGTTTCAATATTTCCCATACGCAATCCTTTGTATAGACGTTGGGGTGGACGCACACTAAGATGGAAAAGGCCCGCTAATATGCCCAATGTTCCTGCTGCAATATGATGAGAGGCTATTCCCCCCGGAACAAAAGGATCAAAACCTTCCACACCCCATGCGGGATTTACGGGTTGTACCCTTCCGGTTAGTCCATAAGGATCGGACACCCATATTCCAGGACCATACAATCCTGTTACATGAAATGCGCCAAAACCAAAACAAGCCACCCCTGCAAGAAATAAATGAATTCCAAAAATTTTTGGCAAATCCAAAGAAGGTTTTCCTGTACGTTCATCACAAAAGATTTCCAGATCCCAATAGACCCAATGCCAGATAGCCGCCAAAAAGCACAAGCCCGAAAACACAATATGTGCCCCGGCCACACCTTCGTAACTCCAAATACCCGGATTCGTTATAGTCCCCCCTGTGATACTCCAACCGCCCCACGAATTGGTTATTCCTAAACGAGTCATGAAGGGTATAACGAACATACCCTGTCTCCACATTGGGTCAAGAACAGGATCAGAGGGATCAAAAACTGCTAATTCATATAGAGCCATCGAACCGGCCCAACCAGCAACCAGAGCTGTATGCATTATATGGACAGAAAGCAAACGGCCGGGATCATTTAATACAACGGTATGAACACGATACCAAGGCAAACCCATGAGAATACCTCTTATATCAACAAAAAATAGACACTATGTAACTTTATTGCACTGGAAAAAATTATACTATGGACCCCCCCTTTTTCAGTAGATTCTCTCGGGTAAAGGATTAATATTTGTTCTAGTTTTTTAGTAATAATGGAACAATTATCTTCGTAGGAACAAAAAGAAGCAGATCTATTCTATACCCGATAAGTAACAATACGCAATGGTGGGGGGGGGGTTGCCCTATTTTATATGAGTGTTTATATCAATGAATGCAGACATATTTGTTTATCACTCAAAGGACCTATTCGTAAGAACTTTCCTTTATTCATTTGGTCTTCCCTTTTTATTTATGATTTATAAATACAATATGATAAAGACAAATCTTTTTTAACACAATAAACCCATTCTTACGTTTCCACATCAAAGTGAGATATTCTACTCCATTCTTTTTCTCCATTTAATGCCTATTGGTGTTCCAAAAGTACCCTTTCGAAGTCCTGGAGAGGAAGATGCATCTTGGGTTGACATATAGTGTGACTTTTCAGATATATTGAGCCATATGGGATTTCCCCGTTCTCTCCCCCGATCGAGATATCCTCTCTTTCACCCCCCAAAAGATTGATTGAATCATCAAAAATTTTGAGCGTGAAGTGTAATGAAGTGCAATTAGATCGATTTTTTGGTTTTTTGGGGGGGGTATCCAGATTACTATTCTAAATTTAGAATAATTTATGGTTGGCTTGGTTGGACCAATAAAGTGAAGCATCCAGGCTCTGTTTAGAAAAAAAACCAATTGGTAATATATCTACGATTACTACTTTTATCATGTCATATATTTTGCAGAAAACATGAAATAAGAAATTCAGAAAAAGGGAAGTCGTATCAAAAAGACGTGGTATTGCAGTATTTGTCCTATATGTGCAAATCCAAATCGGGCAGATCTTTACTCCGAGTAGGAACAGAAACCTAAAAGAATTAAAGAATTGAAGAAGCTCATTCAGAAACAAGAAAATTACATTGCGATTTGGATCCGATCTCGATGAAAACAATACATCAATGAGAAGTTAGTTCAATAAGGTTAGTACAGTATTTTTTTTTTCTTATATTCTATTATAATATAATATAGATTAATATAGATATAATATAGATATATAAATATAGATATATAATATAGATATAAGGGGTCAAAAGTCGTCTTTCTTGAAAAATGTAAGAAAAAGACCTTTCGTTAGAAGTTCGAAAAAGTCCATTATGAAAAAGGAAAGAGCGTTGAAATTTACACATTGATTCCTTTTTGCGATTTTTGGTGAACCGTATGCATCAAAAGGTGCATGTACGGCTCTTAAGGGATAAAATTGTATCCTAATCAACCGACTTTATCGGGAAAGACTACTTTTTTTAGGCCAAGAGGTTGATAGTGAAATATCGAATCAACTTATTGGCCTTATGGTCTATCTCAGTATAGAGCACGATAACAAAGATTTGTATCTGTTTATAAACTCTCCGGGCGGATGGGTAATACCCGGAATAGCTATTTATGATACTATGCAATTTGTACAACCAGATGTACAGACAGTATGCATGGGATTAGCCGCTTCAATGGGATCCTTTATTTTGGCAGGAGGAGAAATTACCAAACGTCTAGCATTCCCTCACGCTTGGTGCCAATGAGTCTTTTCTTTCTCAAATAAAAGACTATGCCTTCGCCATATGAATATTAAGTAATAATAGCATGGCACTTCGAGTTCGATATGCAAATTTTTTTTTTTCAAAACCATTCGATT